CTAATTCCCAAAAAATATAAATTTGTATTAAATTCGAACTAGTAACTAATCCCAACATTGAAGTATTGGAAAAACTCATATAAGCAAAAAATCTCACATATCCTCGATCATGAGACATATAATTGTCACTATAAATAAGAACCATAATCCCAACACTAGTGATTAATATTGACATAATAGAAGTAAGTGGATCAACCAAGCATCCAAACTCTAACGAAAAATCATTATGGATGGTCCAAGACCATACATATTGATAGACCGAATTGTTATTTAGTTGCTGAATAAGGAAATGGGCTGAAAAAAGCATAACTATACCTAATAATACAATACTCAGAAAAGCCCACATACGGCGAAGGTTTTTAGTTGCGGTCGGAAAAAGTAGAAGTCCCGCTCCTATTAATATAGGAACTGGAAGTGGAATGAACGGTATGATCCATGAATATTGATATGTATATCCCATAAAAAAAATTTATCTTAATTAATTGTTTCTGATTCACCAGTTCTGATTTCTTTTCTTTGGAAAACGGTCGATTAATAAAAAAAAAATTAAGATATATAAAATAAAACGTAAATAGTATTTTCCAGCCTTAATTATTCGAAATCTTTCCAAACTACTTCAAATATTTCAAATGAAGATGAAGAGTTAAGGTTAGTCAAATAATATGAACAAGTTACAAGTGAAAAATCAATATGTACTTTGTTTATTATTAGTTTATTATTAATATTGAATAGTTAATATGAAATTTAAATTATTAAGTAAAATTGTATGAAGATAAAAGCAAAAAATTGAAATTTTGATCTAATTCGAATTATTACGTATTACAATAATTTGTTTATATCTTATAGAGCAAGGATAAATAATGACTCATAAAACCTATTTGCCATAAAGGATATTTATTATTTATTTATTTATTGCAGTTTTATCCGGTTATTCTCAATCATTAACGAATTTTTTTAGAACAAATTGATTGTCTTCCATTACAATTGGAATAAAAACTATTTGTAGGAAATGCTCCACACCTTTTTGTTCATAAAAAATAAAAACGGAGGGGCAAAAAAATAGTTTTTTGAAAATATTTTGTATATTCAAGTAACTACGAGGCTTAGGCTCATTCGAGTTTGAAAATTTCAATTAAGTGTACTCTTTCTTCGAACTTGACCCATTTTATTAATCTTGACCCATTTTATTAATATAATAGAAATTTATATAATAGAAAAATAAAAATTATTACAGTTTTTTTTAGCAGGAGAGGGACTGAGTTTTTAAACCTTTCAATGTATTTTATTACATGTAAGACTATAACATGGCAAAAATAGAAAGCAAAGAATCGCCCCCATTTTTTTGGTATTTTTTACTTCAATCTATTCGCTTTGGCATAGTAGATCTTATTGTTCTTAGTAATATTTTAGACAATTTTTCCATACGCCTTGGGGAATTTAGAAAATAGCTAGCTAGAGATATAGTAAAGAACAATTGATTTTGAACAATAAATGTCTTTCACATTCAACTTATGAACCAATTATCATTTTAAAATGGCAGTTCCAAAAAAGCGCACCTCGAGTTCCAAAAAACGTATTCGTAAAAATATTTGGAAAAGGAAAGGTTATTGGGCAGCATTAAAAGCTTTTTCGTTAGCAAAATCTCTTTCTACCGGTAGCTCAAAAAGTTTTTTTTGTGTGACAAATAAATAATCAACCAATAGACTAAATAATGTCAATTGGTCTAATTCAAAAAATAGTCTAAACTTTTGTTATAATTTATTTATAAGTTTTTTTTATTAAAAAAAATTATTTCCATTCTCTAATATTTTAACCCGATCAATAACAATATAAAATAGAATTGGTTTTACTTTGTTATTTTTTAGGAAAAATAAGAATTCGGTTTTCTACTGAATTCAAAAAATGAATGGTATTCTTTTGTTTGAAAAAAGAATAAACGCAAGTACAATGGTTCACCTTTTGTTTTGGTATGTTTTATGTTTTTCACGATGGGGATTCTTACTCTCCCCATCGACTTGATTCGATACTAAATTTCTTTTTAGTTCTATCCATGGGTTGAAGTCAAAATTATGTAGTTACAAATGTTCCGTTTTATTTTCAGGAAACCATAACATAAAGTAATAAACTACGAAACGAAAAACCCCGTTGTTAGTTAAGTTTAAAAATGGATACCCTAAAATAAATACTAAACAAAATGATAAGATTATAACAAAAATTAATATTATTAACGAAACCGTTTAGATTAAATGCCTAATTTTGAAACAAATTTTTAGTCATTAATTTTAATGTTTCAAAAAAATATTGAATTAAACCCCTGAATCTCGACGATTGACTAAAAATAGGTTATTATGATTTCGAATAAGCCGCTATGGTGAAATCGGTAGACACGCTGCTCTTAGGAAGCAGTGCTAGAGCATCTCGGTTCGAGTCCGAGTGGCGGCATGGCTTTTTCTAAAAGAGTAAGCCCTATAATGAATTCAATTCCCTATTTCAATTCCTATAATTGAGGCCCCTTTTAAAAAATTTTATGATATTTTCAACTTTAGAGCATATATTAACTCATATATCCTTTTCGATCATTTTAATTGTAATTACAATTCATTTGATAACTTTATTTGTCGATGAAATCGTAGGACTATATGATTCATCCGAAAAGGGGATGATAGCTGCTTTTTTCTGCATAACAGGATTATTAGTTACTCGTTGGATTTTTTTGGGGCATTTACCATTCAGTGATTTATATGAATCATTAATTTTTCTTTCGTGGGGTTTTTCCATTATTCATATGATTCCGTATTTTAAAAAACGGAAAACCCATTTTAGCGCAATAACAGCGCCAAGTGTTATTTTTACCCAGGGTTTCGCTACTTCAGGTCTTTTAACTGAAATGCATCAATCCGCAATATTAGTACCGGCTCTCCAATCCCATTGGTTAATGATGCACGTAAGTATGATGGTATTAGGCTATGCAGCTCTTTTGTGTGGATCATTATTATCACTAGCTCTTCTAGTCATTACATTTCGAAAATTCATAAGGATTTTTAGTAAAAACAATAATTTCTTAATGGAATCGTTTTCCTTTGGTGAGATTCAATACGTGAATGAAAGAAACAGTGTGTTACAAAATACTTCTTTGATTTATTCTCAGAATTATTACAGATATCAATTAATTAACCAATTGGATCGGTGGAGTTATCGTATTATTAGTTTAGGGTTTATCCTTTTAACAGTAGGCATTCTTTCGGGAGCAGTATGGGCTAATGAAGCGTGGGGATCCTATTGGAATTGGGACCCAAAAGAGACTTGGGCATTTATTACTTGGATCATATTTGCTATTTATTTACATATTCGAACAAATAAAAATTTGGAAAGTGTAAATTCTGCAATTGTGGCCTCAATGGGCTTTCTTATAATTTGGATATGCTATTTTGGGGTTAATCTATTAGGAATAGGGTTGCATAGTTATGGTTCATTTACATTACCATCTAATTGAATATTGAATAAAGTACTTGACAACTAGAAGCCTAGGGTAATATACGTATATATATGAAACCCACATGTAAACCACCAAGAACCATTTGAATCATTTCATTTCCATTACTTGATTCAAATGGTTCTTCAAAAATATCTGGTTATAAAATATCTATTATATAGTTATAATAGAATTCCAATTTTTTTTTTTTTACTTAAAAGCCGATTAAAAAATCATCCGATTTTTTTTTTGGGGGGGGGGGGTTATTGACAAAAACTATCTAAAAAAAAATGGATATAATAGCTTCGACTTTGTCAACTGATAATGAGAAAACGAAATCTGGATAAATACCAATACCTATTACAGGTAAAAGGAGAGCAATCGAAATAAATAACTCTCGCGGTCCAGAATCAAAAAAATAAGAGTTTGGGGCGTTAAAAAGCTTGTATCCATAGAACATCTGACGTAACATAGATAATGAATAAATAGGAGTTAATATCATTCCAATCGCCATTACAAAAATAATTAATATTTTTGTCATTAAAAGATATTTTTGGCTAGTAAGTATTCCAAAAAAAATTATCAATTCGGCAACAAAACCGCTCATGCCCGGTAATGCAAGCGAAGCCATTGATAAGATACTGAAAGTCGTGAATATTTTTGGAATTGCGATAGCCATTCCGCCCATTTCGTCGAGATAAACAAGTCGTATTCTATCATAACTCGTTCCAGCCAAGAAAAAAAGCGCAGCGCCAATAAATCCGTGCGAAATTATTTGTAAAATGGCTCCGTTGAGCCCTGTATCACTTATAGAACCAATTCCTATAATTATGAAACCCATGTGCGATACAGAGGAATAGGCTATTCTCTTTTTTAAATTACGCTGACCAGGAGATGTTAAAGCTGCATAGATAATTTGAATTGTGCCTACTATCATCAACCATGGAGAAAATATCGAATGGGCGTGGGGTAATAATTCCATATTGATCCGAACCAGCCCATACGCTCCCATTTTTAATAAGATTCCGGCTAAAAGCATACAAGTACTATAATGCGCCTCTCCGTGGGTGTCTGGTAACCATGTGTGTAAGGGTATGATCGGTGATTTGACAGCAAAAGCAATAAAAAATCCAATATAGAATAGTATTTCCAGGGCTACGGGATACGATTGATTAGCTGATGTTTCAAAATTTAATGTCGGTTCATTGGAGCCATATAAACCAATACCTAGAACTCCTATTAATAAAAAAATAGAACCTCCAGCAGTGTACAAAATAAATTTTGTAGCGGAATACAAACGTTTCTTCCCCCCCCACATGGATAGAAGCAGATAAACGGGAATTAATTCTAACTCCCACATGATGAAAAAAAGTAAAAGGTCTTGAGAAGAAAATGGTCCTATTTGACCGCTATACATTGCTAACATTAGGAAATGAAATAGTCGGGAATCTCGAGTAACGGGCCAAGCCGCTAAAGCCGCTAAAGTTGTGATAAATCCTGTCAGTAAAATGGGTCCTATAGAAATTCCATCTATTCCCAATCTCCAGTAAAAATCAAAAAAATTGATCCATTTATAATTCTCCGTTAGTTGCATTAACGGATCATCCAATTGGAAACGATAACCGAATGCATAGGTTGTTAGAAGGAGCTCCATTATGCATATACATAAAGTATACCACCTTATTACCTTATTTCCTCTATGAGGAAGAAAGAAAATTAAGGAACCCGCGGATATTGGGAAAACTACAACTAGCGTTAACCAAGGAAAATTATTCATAGTAAAAACAAAATAAACTTGGACCAGAAAAACCGGTGCTCGAAATAAATTTATTTCGAGCGCGGGTTTTTGTCGGTAAAGGTAAAAAAATCAAATGTATTCGAGTAGGGTTTCTGCAACCTATTAATAAGCTAGACCCATACTTCGAGTTGTTTCATGCCATAAATAAACGCGAACACTCAAGAAATCCGTTGGACAAGCAGATTCACATCTCTTACAACCAACACAGTCCTCTGTTCTTGGAGCAGAAGCGATTTGCTTAGCTTTACATCCGTCCCAAGGTATCATTTCCAATACATCGGTTGGGCAGGCTCGCACACATTGAGTACAACCTATACACGTATCATAAATCTTTACTGAATGTGACATTGGATCTATAAATTTTTGAACGTCAGAAATTTTCGATCTAGTCACCTTATAAATGAATCATATATTTAGACACCAGATGAATCAATAATTTATCAGAAATTTTTAAGCAATCTACTTCTGGATCGACTCGTGCGATAGAGCCAAGATACTTTGATTTCTTACGTTTTCGAAAACATGGATTACATTAAATGTACGGTCATATTAACTCGAATTTATGAATATTCTAGTTTCTATGGTTAATACTACTTAATTCAACAAATTCGATTGATTGATACGAGTTGATTTTCTGTTACGATAAATTGACGAAACAATAGCCGGTCCAATAGCTGCTTCAGCGGCGGCAATAGCTATAACAAAAATTGAGAAAATATTTCCTTTTAATTGCCGGCTATCAAAAAAATCAGAAAATGTTACAAAATTGATATTAACCGCATTCAGTATAAGTTCAAGACACATAAGGGCTCTAACCATATTTCGGCTTGTTATCAATCCATAGATACCGATAGAAAATAAATAAGCACTCAAAACAAGGACATGCTCGAGCATCATTGACTAACTCCTTATCAATTTTGATTCATTTCAATATGAACTGAATAATTCAACAGATTCAATTGATTAGAATAGAAAGTCCGGAACAAAGGAATATATTGTATTAGTAATAGATTCAAAAAAAGAATTTTGGTTTTGAGTTTTAGACATAACCAATTTGAAATTCCATTTTTTAATTGACGATAAAAAAAAATGTAATAACACAGAACAGAGTTGAATTTTTGTTACTGTTAATAATTCTAGAGATTTATTACTGCCGCGCTACAGCAATTGCGCCTATCAAAGCGACTAAAAGAATTATTGAAATGAATTCAAATGGAAGAAAAAAATCTGTTGATAAATGAATTCCAATTTGTTGACTATTACTTATTAAATCTTGCTCTATAATCTGGTTTGATCTTGTAGTCCAAACAATCCCGTACCATGACGTATCTGTAATAGTAACCATTAGTAAAAAAAAAATACTTGTACAAACAGGAAAAGTAATCCCATCCCCAACAGTCCAAAGATTAAAATCTTTGTAAGATTCTGAACCATTCATGAACATCACAGCAAATACAATTAAAACATTTATAGCTCCCACGTAAATAAGAAGTTGTGCGGCAGCTACAAAATACGAGTTTAATAGAATATAGAATAAGGATATACAAACAAGAACCAGTCCCAATGAAAAAGCAGAATAAATCGGGTTGGTAAATAATACCACACCGATAGCTCCTAGTATAAGACCCGATCCCAGAAACACTAAAAGAAAATCATGTATTGATCCGGGCAAATCCATTATATGTAAAATAAGAGATAAATAAATCGAAATGTTTTTCATGACCTTATTGAGACCCGACCAGAAAATTTTTGTTTTATAATTTTTATAAAATTCCTACTTAAATCCTAAGAGATGTGACTAAATGTAGGTACAATTAGTGGGCTAATTTTATTCTTTATCTGAAGGAATAGTTCTAATACAAAATTTTTTATTTAAAAATATATACAGATATATTAATTAATAGATTTTCAATCCAAATGAAGACTTGATTCTTATCAACCAATCAACAGTTGGAATTTGTAGTTATTGACCAAACAAAAAGAAAGAACCTTTATTTCTTTAAATTCAGATCAAAAAGTAACTCTAGTATTGTTAAAGTAATTGGAAATTATTCTTTAATCAAGAGATTTACTTATTTTTTATTTGAGGCGAATTCAAAATTGTTCGGATTGTATAATCGTCAATTACTGACATTGGTAAACGACCCAAAGCAATTTGATTATAATTTAATTCGTGACGATCATAAGTAGAAAGTTCATATTCCTCAGTCATTGCTAAACAATTTGTTGG